GAAAAAATTACTAATAAAAAAAAAATTCACTTTATCTTTATTTCGACTATAAAAAAGTCACTTTATAATATTAGTAAGAAAAATTCACATATTTTTTGTGATTTATCCTACTTGTCACAAGCATATGTATTTTACAAATTATCACAAACCCAAGTTATTAATTTGTCTAAATTTAGATCTGTTCTTCAATATAACACAACGTCTTGCTTCCTTAAGACTAAAATAAAGGACTATTTTAAAACACTAGGAATATTTCATTCGGAATTAAAACATAAGAAACTTCAGAGTTATAGAATCAATCAATGGAAAAACTGGTTAAGATGGCATTATCAATACGATTTATCTCAGATTAGATGGTCTAGATTAATGCCAAAAAAATGGCGAACTAAGGTTAATCAAAGTTGTATGGCTCAAAATAAAAATAGAAACTTAAACAAATGGAATTCTTATGAAAAAGACCAATTAATTCATTACAAAAAAGAAAATGATTCGGAACTCTATTCATTATCAAACCAAAAAGATAATTTTAAAAAATGTTATAGATATGGTCTTTTAGCATATAAATCAATTAATTATGAAAATAAAAGTGACTCATTTTTTTCTAGATTACCCTTTCAAGTAAAGAAGAACTTAGAAATTTCGTATAATTCCAACACGTCCAAACACAACTTTGTTGATATGCCCGGCAATCTTCATATCAATAATTATCTAAGAAAGGTCAATATTCTAGATATAGAAAGAAATCTCGATAGAAAATATTTTGATTGGAAAATTATCCATTTTTCTCTTAGACAAAAAGGAGATATTGAAGCCTGGGTTAAGATCGATACCAACAGTAATCCAAATACTAAAATTGGTATTAATAATTATCAAATAATTGATAAAATTGAGAAAAAAGGGGTTTTTTATCTTACAACTCATCAAAATCCAGAAAAAACTAAAAAAAATTCGCAAAAAGTCTTTTTTGATTGGATGGGAATGAATGAAAAAATATTTAATCGTCCCATATTGAATCTGGAATTTTGGTTCTTCCCAGAATTTGTACTACTTTATAATGTCTATAAAATAAAACCGTGGATTATACCAAGCAAATTCCTTCTTTTTAATTTGAATACAAATGAAAATGTTATTCAAAATAAAAACCAAAAACAAAACTTTTTTCTACCATCAAATAAAAAAATAAAGAATCGAAGTCAAGAAACAAAAGAACCCCCAAGTCAAAGAGAGCGTGGATCAGATATAGAAAACAAAGGAAATCTGAGCCCTGTTTTTTCAAAACATCAAACCGATCTTGAAAAAGATTACGTGGAATCAGACACAAAAAAGGGTCAAAATAAAAAACAATACAAAAGCAACACGGAAGCAGAACTAGATTTGTTCTTGAAACGTTATTTGCTTTTTCAATTGAGATGGAACGATGCTTTGAATAAAAGAATGCTCGAAAATATCAAGGTATATTGTCTCCTGCTTCGACTGATAAATCCAACCAAAATTACTATATCGTCAATTCAAAGGAGAGAAATGAGTTTGGATATAATGCTGATTCAGGCAAATTTACCTCTTACAGACTTGATGAAGAAGGGGGTATTGATTATCGAACCTATTCGGTTGTCTGTAAAACATAATGGACAATTTATTATGTATCAAACCATAGGTATTTCATTGGTTCATAAAAGTAAACACCAAACTAATCAAAGATACCGAGAACAAAGATATGTTGATAAAAAGAATTTTGACGAATTCATTCTGCAACCTCAAACTCAAAGAATAAATACAGAAAAAACTCATTTTGATTTGCTTGTTCCTGAAAATATTTTATGGTCTAGACGTCGTAGAGAATTGAGAATTCGAAGTTTTTTTAATTCTTTGAATTGGAATGTCGTCGATAGAAATTCAGTATTTTGCAACGAAACCAATGTAAAAAACTGGAGTCAATTTTTGGGTGAACGGAAACCCCTTTATAAAGATAAAAATGAATTAATTAAATTTAAGTTCTTTCTTTGGCCTAATTATCGATTAGAAGATTTAGCTTGTATGAATCGTTATTGGTTTGATACCAATAATGGTAGCCGTTTCAGTATCTTAAGGATACATATGTATCCACGATTGAAAATTAATTGATAGTACTATATACCCTGTCTCGTATAGAGTATCTGAAAGCAAACAAATGCAAACATGCCTTGTTTTACATCTCATTCGAATCTAATTCGAGTAGACAATACTAAATCAATAAAATAAGGTATTGATTAGATCTAGAAATGAATCAACAGAATCTTCTTCATTTTAGGATTTTAGGTTTCAATTATTCGCTTTTGTGACTGAAAAAAACGTACCTACCACCTTTTTGGATTCCTATCTGAATCAAATTTTAAATTTGATTAATTTATTGGAATTGCTAAAATTAGAGGTTCATAAAGAAATTAAGTCTATATACCACGTTCAAATTACTGGCATTATTATTACTGATCAATAAAATTAGAAAAAATCCATATCTGTAAAATAAAGAAAGGGGAAATTCATTTATGGTAAAAAATTCTGTCATTTCAGTTATTTTTCAAGAAGAAAAGAAAGGATCTGTTGAATTTCAAGTATTCAATTTCACCAATAAGATACGGAGACTTACTTCACATTTAGAATTGCACAAAAAAGACTATTTATCTCAGAGAGGTTTGAAGAAAATTTTGGGAAAACGTCAACGACTGCTAGCTTATTTGGCAAAAAAAAATAGAGTACGTTATAAAGAATTAATTAATCAGTTGGAGATTCGAGAGACAAAAACTCGTTAATTTGATTAATTTGAAGAGTTATTTCATTTTCACTTATATGTTTCGATTAAATTTTGATGAACTTCTTTTCACTTTCAGTAATTCATGGAAGAATGAATCGTTAAAAAACTTATGACTGCACCAACTACAAGAAAAGACCTCATGATAGTCAATATGGGGCCTCAGCACCCATCAATGCACGGTGTTCTTCGACTCATCGTTACTCTAGATGGTGAAGATGTTGTCGACTGCGAACCAATATTGGGTTATTTACATAGAGGGATGGAGAAAATTGCGGAAAACCGAACAATTATACAATATTTGCCTTATGTAACACGTTGGGATTATTTAGCTACTATGTTCACAGAAGCAATAACCATAAATGGACCCGAACAATTAGGCAATATTCAAGTACCTAAAAGGGCTAGCTATATCAGAGTCATTATGTTGGAGTTGAGTCGGATAGCTTCTCATTTGTTATGGCTCGGTCCTTTTATGGCGGATATTGGTGCACAGACCCCTTTCTTCTATATTTTTCGAGAAAGAGAATTGATATATGACCTATTCGAAGCTGCCACCGGTATGCGAATGATGCATAATTATTTTCGTATTGGAGGAGTGGCTGCCGATCTACCCTATGGCTGGATAGATAAATGTTTGGATTTTTGCGATTATTTTTTAACAGGGGTTGCTGAGTATCAAAAACTTATTACCCGGAATCCTATTTTTTTAGAACGAGTTGAAGGCGTAGGCATTATTGGGAGAGACGAGGCAGTAAATTGGGGTTTATCGGGACCAATGCTACGAGCTTCCGGAATAGAATGGGATCTTCGTAAAGTTGATCATTATGAGTCTTACGACGAATTTGATTGGCAGGTTCAATGGCAACGAGAAGGGGATTCATTAGCTCGTTATTTAGTACGAATCGGTGAAATGACAGAATCCATAAAGATTATTCAACAGGCTCTGGAAGGAATTCCAGGAGGGCCTTACGAAAATTTAGAAATGCGACGTTTTGACAGATTAAAAGATCCTGAATGGAATGATTTTGAATATCGGTTTATTAGTAAAAAGCCTTCTCCAACTTTTGAATTGTCGAAACAAGAACTTTATGTGAGAGTTGAAGCCCCAAAAGGAGAATTGGGGATTTTTCTGATAGGAGACCAGAGCGTTTTTCCTTGGAGATGGAAAATTCGCCCACCAGGTTTTATCAATTTGCAAATTCTTCCTCAGTTAGTTAAAAGAATGAAATTGGCTGATATTATGACAATACTAGGTAGCATAGATATCATTATGGGAGAAGTTGATCGTTGAAATGATAATTGATACAACAGAAATAGAGACTATCAATTCTTTTTCCAAATTGGAATCCTTAAAAGAAGTCTATGGGATCATATGGATGCTTATCCCTATTGTGACTCTTGTATTAGGAATCACAATAGGTGTACTAGTAATTGTTTGGTTAGAAAGAGAAATATCTGCAGGAATACAACAACGTATCGGGCCTGAATATGCCGGCCCTTTAGGAATTCTTCAAGCTCTAGCAGATGGGACAAAACTACTTTTGAAAGAGAACCTTATTCCATCTACAGGAGATACTCGTTTATTCAGTATTGGACCATCCATAGCAGTAATATCTATCTTTCTAAGTTATTCAGTAATTCCTTTTGGTGATCACCTTGTTCTAGCCGATCTTAGTATTGGTGTTTTTTTTTGGATTGCCATTTCAAGTATTGCTCCCGTTGGACTTCTTATGTCGGGGTATGGATCAAATAATAAATATTCCTTTTTAGGTGGTCTACGGGCAGCTGCTCAATCAATTAGTTATGAAATACCATTAGCTCTATGTGTGTTATCAATATCTCTACGTGTGATTCGGTGAGACCTAAAATTTATCAAAATTCTTTTCTTTCTAGAAACAAGGATAAAAAGATTTGATTGACTATATATATTTTTATTTTTCTTCAGCATTTGAGTTGATGAACTAAACCAGATAGTTATATGAGTGAAAGAAAACGGCTTCTAAATTTGCAGTAAAAAAGTTGAGTCTCATTTCCTATGTACAAGAATCAAATGGTGAAAAAAGTAAACATAAGCAAGAGAGATTGTTTACCCCAAGATTCGTGAATTGTCATGATAGCTTGAAGCGGGTTCAAAAGACCAACTCTATGGAGTTTTTACTGTCTATTACCATAGATGGATTTCCACAACGGGAGGTTTTTGAAACAAAAAATG